AAATCAATCGACCGGGATCATTCAATACGACAGTATGAACACGATACCAAGGCAAACCCATGGAAATACCTCTTTATCAAAGAAAAATAGACACTATGTAACTTTATTGCATTAGAAAAAACTATGCTATTGATATTCTCTTTTCAGTGGATTATCTCGAAGCAAGGGTTAATGTTAATATTTGTATTTGTTCTATTCTGTTGGTACTAATGGAACAATTCTGTTCGTAGGAACAAAGATAAACAGATCTATTCTATACCCAATAAGTACCAATACGCAATGGGGGTTGATCCCATTTTCTATGAGTGAATGCACCCATACTTGTTCATCATTCGAAGGCCCTATTCGTAAAAATTTTCCTTTATTCATTCTGTCTTCTTTTATGAACTTATCCAATCTAAGGATAAAATATGATGAAGGCCAATATTATGAAGACAATAAACTCATTGTTACGTTTCCATACCAAAGTGAAATAAAGTACTAAATTCTTTTTTCTGTTTTTTTATGCCTATTGGTGTTCCAAAAGTGCCTTTTCGAAATCCTGGAGAGGACGATATATCTTGGATTGACGTATAGTGCGGCTTGTCAGATATATTGGGTCATATGGTATTTTCCCGTTCTCTCCCTCGATCGAGATATCCTCTATTTCGCCCAAGAAAGATTGATTGAATCATCAACAATTTGGAGCGTGAAGTTCAATTAGATCCATTTTATTTTTGGGGGGATCCAGATTAATATTATCAAATAATTTATGGTTGGCTTAGTTGGATCAATAAAATGAAGTATACAGGCTCCGTTTATAAAAAACCCAATTGGTAATATATGATTACTATATTGTATCATAAATGATTTTATTTATAAATAGAAATAGGAGTGATCTCAAACTGTTAATCAATCGAGTAATAGGATGAATACGTCGAATATTTGGTGAAGACATGAAATAAATAAAAAAAGGAAGTTGTAGTAAAAAGAAGTGGTATTGGGGGCATTTGTCCTATATGTGCAAATCGAAGTCGATCGGATCTTTACCCGGAGTAGAGCATAAACCTAAAAAAATTAAGAAGGCCCATTTAGAAACAAGAAAATGACATCGTGATTTGGATCGGATCTCGATGAGACAATACATCAATGATAAGTTAGTTCGATAAGTTTAATGAATTCTTTTTTTTTTTTTTATTTTATATATATTTATATATATTATATGGAAGGGTCAAAACTCATCTTTCTTGAAAAATCGAAGAAAAAGCCCCCTCGTTTTAGAAAGAGCTTGCTATGAAAAAAAAGAGGGCTGGAATCTACACATTGATTCTTTTTCGCGATTTTTTTTAGAACCGTATGCATCAAAAGGTGCATGTACGGTTCCTGAGGGATACAATTTTATCCTAATCAACCGACTTTATCGAGAAAGATTACTTTTTTTAGGCCAAGAGGTTGAGAGCGAGATCTCGAATCAACTTATTGGTCTTATGATATATCTCAGTATAGAGGATGAAAACAAAGATCTGTATTTTTTTATAAATTCTCCTGGCGGATGGGTACTACCCGGAATAGCTATTTATGATACTATGCAATTTGTGCCACCAGAGGTACATACAATATGCCTGGGATTAGCCGCTTCAATGGGATCTTTTATCCTGGTCGGAGGAACAATTACCAAACGTCTAGCATTCCCTCACGCTTGGCGCCAATGAGTTTTTTATTTGATAGAAAAAAGCAGACTATGCCTTCGCCATATGAAATATGAATATTAAGTAATAATAGCATGGCACTTCGAATTCGATATGAGAAAATTCTTTATTGTTTTTTTTTTCAAAACATTAGATTATGTATCGAAAGAGAAGTATGAGATAAAGGGTATTTCCGATTTTATCTTATCTATCGGGGGTCCGTTTCAGCGTCACAAACTTTTTGTTTTCACACCAGAAGGCTCTTAACAATCTTTATGTTATGAAAGGATACGAAAATAAAAAATAATCTTATTTGGTTCTTATTTTATTTGATCAGATCAAAAAGAAACTTTGGGATTGCTGAATCATAGAGGAAATAAATATATAACGTAACGGAGCCATCATAGTATTTTTTAACTTCTCCGAAAGGAAGGGTGGTAATTGGATCATTTACCGATCTGGATCTGACAGATCCTACATTTTTCGATGGCAGGTAAAAGTCAATTCCATTGTAGAGCCGTATGCAATTCGCAAAAGATGCCTGTACGGTTGTTCAATTCTATCTTTTTTTCTTGTTATTCTTTATCTCTTCTCTTCGACTCATCATACGAGATAGAGAAATCATTTATTATGTTATATCATCAGGGTAATGATCCATCAACCGGCTGCCGCTTTTTATGAGGCACAAGCCGGAGAATTTGTCATGGAAGCGGAAGAACTACTGAAACTGCGCGAAATCATCACAAAGGTTTATGTACAAAGAACGGGCAAACCCTTATGGGTTGTATCCGAAGACCTGGAAAGGGATGTTTTTATGTCAGCAACAGAAGCCCAAACTCATGGAATTGTTGATCTTGTAGCGGTTCAATGAAAAAAGAAAGGATTTCGTGCAAATCCGTGATTTGAGATCTTCTTACCGGGTTTCATTTTCATTAAATTAAATAAAATGGGGGTAATTCATAATCATCCGGTTAGGATCGATCTAAACCAGTACATTATGTATATGATTCAGCATGCCAACTATTAAACAACTTATTAGAAACACAAGACAGCCAATCAGAAATGTCACGAAATCCCCCGCTCTTCGGGGGTGTCCTCAGCGCCGAGGAACATGTACTAGGGTGTATGTGCGACTCGTTCAGATCATGGACTGGGACGAAAAACAACTTTTCCAGTATCAATGATCAGTACCAGTGAATAGAATGGAAGAACTCCATTCACTATCTAAACTAAAAAAAAAAAAGATCTATCATATTCCCCTATTGTGTATTGTGTATGAAATTTATGGTTTCCGTCGGTGCAAATACAATCACCTAAATTTAAGATAATAAGCAATTCCCCATTGGCAAAAGGGTTATCCATTAAGCGGGGAAAATCAGCAGAAAGATTAGGCTCCCACTCTTGCAAGAACGGACTAACAGGGTCAGCTACTTAGCTAACCTTCATAATTAAATACCGTTACTGTATAGGTAGATCTCATTGTGAAAGACCTATTACTGGATAATTCATGGGTAGAGCCAAAGAGTGTGAACTGTACAAGTTACCAATAAGATTTATTAAATGAAGGAAGGAGCTCCGGTGTATAGAAAGGACCTCACCGTTTAAGAAGTAACCATAGAAACGATGGAACCCACTATTTCTTTATCCATTTAATTTCAAATTGACTACTTTTTTAGTTAATTTACTATGTTTTTGATACCTAGTATCAATACTATTTCTTATTTCGAGGTGAAATGCATAGAAAAAAGAAAAAAAAATCGTGGTCGGGAAGGTTATAGTAGCAAAAGCCATTGGAATTTTTATTTTATACATTGGAAGAATCCGCTTTGTTATTAATAGACCAGGAAAGGGTACAAGGATAACTGAAAGAAAGGAAATCAATTAGTTATTCATCAAAGTTTCATTTATTCAATGACCAGAACTAGACGAGGATATATAGCTCGTAGACGTAGAACAAAAATTCGTTTATTTACATCAAGCTTTCGAGGAGCCCATTCAAGACTTACTCGAACTATTACTCAACAGAAAATCAGAGCTTTGGTTTCGACTCATCGGGATAGAGATCGGCAAAAGAGAGATTTTCGTCGTTTGTGGATCACTCGGATAAATGCAGTAATTCACGAGAATGGGGCATCCTATAGTTATAGTAGATTTATACACGATCTGTACAAGAGGCAGTTACTTCTTAATCGTAAAATACTTGCACAAATAGCTATATCCAATAGGAATTGTCTTTATATGATTTCCAATGAGATCATAAAATAAAGAGATTGTAAAGAATTCACCGGAATGATTTAATGATTTAAATAAATGGAGTTCCCCGGAGAATGAACTCCGGGAAGGTAGATTCTAAATTAGTATGATAAAATATGATAAAGTCGTCAAAATGAAGGAATATGTTCAATAAAAAAAAAAGGATTTCTTCTTCTTCCCCGATTATTTTTGTTTCTTACAACACAACAATCAAATCTCGATTCTTAGATTTTTCGAACAAAACATCAAATCCGCGTTTGAGTTCGAATTGGAATTTCGATTCAATTGAAGAGTAAGCCTATTTAGTTCTGGTTCTAAGACCAGTAGTTCTAGCGGTCGACTCGGTTCTTTCAAATTGTTTCTCATTATTAAGAAAAGGTAACGAAGATAAAATACGAGCTTGTTTTATAGCAATAGTAATTAATCGTTGTTGTTTCAAAGTCAATCTATTCACTCGTCTAGATAATATTTTTCCTTGTTCACTAATAAATCGACTAATTAAACTCATGTTTCTATAATCAATTCGATCCCCCGATTGGATCGGGGGCAAACGCCTACGAAAAGATCGCTTGGATTTAAGAAAAGGTCGCTTGGATTTATCCATGGTTTGTTTATTCCTTATCCCGAAAATCCTATTTCGTTCGGATCAAAAATGAATTAGAATTCAGAAATAGGATTTGGTTTATTTCTATTTAAATATATGTTATATATATTATATAATATTATATACTATATTATTTTACTATATTATTTTTACTGTTCCTTGGAAGGGTGACACACAGGCCCTCGGTTCGATCTATTTTTTTATCTCCCCATGAATCGTATGTTTATAACAATAGGGACAGAATTTTTGCAATTCCAATCGACCGGGCGTATTGTGTCGATTTTTTTCAGTAATATATCTGGAAATGCCTGTTGATTCCTTATTAACACCGCCTCGTACACAATTAGTACATTCCAAAAGAACCCTTATTCGGGCATCTTTACTCTTGGCCATGAACCTCCTTTGTTTTTTTTTTATTCATTCAAGTCTTCTATTTTCGATCCGAAGAAAGTAAGGAAAAAAAATAGAAGTTGCTAACTCAAAATCCAATTATGATATGAAGGATTTCGTTGTAATCAATATCAATAGAGTAATAGTAAATAATAAGTAATACAATGATTTCTAACTATAACTATATTTCTAATCGCAGTACAGTATTTAATTTAAGGATCTTGTATGATACTCTTGCACTAGACCAACATTTACATTTACGTTTTCCCTCTATTCTTAATTTGATTCGAGTCTGAACCCGAGTTTCGCTGAGGTTAAATCCACTTTTATTCTTTCTCTTACTCCTCCCTTATAAAATTCTAAAAAAGAGAAAAAAAGAGGAGGGGGAAAGGAATTAGTCACAGATATTTGATTGTATCTCTAATATTCTTCACCCCTTCTCATGTTAATTAAAAAAAGGGAATGTCAACGCATCCGGGAATAAACGATTAATCTCTATCAATAGACCTGCTAAGGACCCGAACCATATAGTACTTAGTACCGGTGCCGTGGAAAGATATGTTTTTAGATCTCGCATTTAAAATCCTCCTTATTTATTGTAATACATAATGGTAATACATATATGATCAGATGCATATGGACCACTTGTATTTGTACACAGAATTCCCGATTCAAATTGAAGATTCGCTAGATAAGATTTTCTTTTTCTTAAAACATAAAAAGAAGTTTCTTTACTCCTGAGCATTCCCCAAAAATATTCATTTATTTTTTATTTCATTTTTAGGGTGGGTTTCATATTTTATATGTATATAAGTCTTTTATTATTATATGTTAATATATAATAATATGATAAAAAAAAAAAGAAGAAATGGGAAGAAAAATTGTGTATATCAATGGAGGAAATAAGGATGTGGAAAACAAGACAGGTATTCTCTACAATGACACTGTAGACCAATTGAAAGGGATGTAGCGCAGCTTGGTAGCGCGTTTGTTTTGGGTACAAAATGTCACGGGTTCAAATCCTGTCATCCCTACCTATTACTTCTCCTCTGAGCAGTAACGAAGAATCAATTGAGATCAATTAAAATTGGATATACATAATTTTTCATTTTATGATACTATAATAGTATATGCATACAAGATGTGTTGGAGTTACAAAAAGAATCCTTTTCTTTATAGTCTTATCTATTGTGATAAGAAAACGCTCTTAGTTCAGTTTGGTAGAACGTGGGTCTCCAAAACCCAATGTCGTAGGTTCAAATCCTACAGAGCGTGATTCCGTTTTTGTTAGTTGGAATTACACTGAACTAACTTCACTAACTTGAACAGCAATCTGAATTTGACCTCCTGTGGATTAAAGAATAAAGAAAAGAGGAGGTCAATCAAAAAAAGAGATGTTAATTAATCAAAGGTCCAACTGATCACCACGTCTGTATTGTAAATATGCAGTTACGAATAATCCAGCCAAAGTAATAGGAATTAGACCTAAGACGATTCCAAATAGAAAAACTTCAATCATTTCATTTCAATTTGTTTGAAAAGGGGAAAAGAGAGGTAATATCTATCCCTAAATCTTAATCCGAATTGCCCATGAATCGCAATGACCAAGAATTGGCAATTGACACGGTAAGGAACTCATAGAATACATGGAATCTCACGGAAAGGTTTCTCTTTATGAATTGTTTATTCGATTAATTTCAAATAAGTCGTATCTTGCTTAGACCAATAAATAGGACTGAGGTTATAGTTGAAGCCGCTAGTAGAAAACCGAAATAACTAGTTATAGTAGGCATGAAGGAGCTAAATGAAATATGTTCTTTATTATACATATGTTTATAAAGCACTTACCTAAGTTTCCATTTTTGCGAGATACGAGGATAAACAAAAATACCAATTGAAAGAATAAGTTAAATTGAAAGTTTTTGATTCATCAATCAATTATTATAGGCGGCACTAACAAAGATAGAGTGACAGAGGTATAAAAAGAAATCGATTCATTATCTGTGGCATCTACCCATACCGTGATTCCGAATCAACAGATTCATTGAGCAACTCTTGAGTAAACTAATAATAAAATAAGAACTGTGCCGTGTAACTTCATTCAAAAATGAAACTTTCTTTGCGTCACTATGAAACAAAATTAGAAAATCATTTCTATTTTGATCATTTCTTTTTTAATTGTATCGAATACATTTTATATTTTGGAACGAAGAGTGCCCTTATAACAATAAAATCTTTTCTTTTACTTTTTACTTTAATTTTAACTCATTAGATTCAATAGTAGGTTCATTCACATAGTATCTCGAATGAGAAAAAAAAAAAGATATCGCACGATCAGATCACTCGAAAAAATAAAATCTGTATTTTGGTTCAATTAGATTCTAAAAAATTCCTATTATCTTTTCCTTTATAGGTTCCACATTTTGTCTTTCCATATTATAACTTCTAGTTAGGTAGTTAGGTCAAGAAAGAACCCTTAGATCTAATACAACAATGCGTGCTTCGCGAATATTGATTGTTCCCATTATTTTATTCATTGTTCTCTTTCTTTCATCGAATACTATCTACTACTGTTACTTGTTATTG